GAGATTTTTCTAATTAGTTTTTTTCTATCTAGTTTCGTTAGTTATTCACTAGAGCAATTATGATCTGGAAGTCGATCCAGGGCAAGTGTTCGGATCTATTATGACATAGCCACGAGGCGCTCAACGGACCTTTCTGGGCTTTGAATTGATGCAAAAACAATTTTTTTGTGCAACATTAAAGTATTCAAAGGCATCTTTTATTCCTTTTAATATTAATGTTTTAATATAAGAGTAAGAGAAAATAAAATATAAAATCTAGAAAATATATATTTTCTACTGTCTGTATCTGTGTATCATTTATTCTATTCCTATGAAATACCAGATAAAAAGTAAGGATCTTAGAAGGGAAGGGGTATAATGAAATTCATGAAATTCTTCGATTGTGTCTTCCCACAGAAATGATCCGTTTTATTTGACTGATGGAGACAACAAATAATTAGTTATAACAAATTAATATAATTATAAGAAATAAAAATATAACAAATACTAAAAACAAATACTAAATAATAAAAGAAAAGAGCATGCTCTTATCTTATTCGAATATTTTATTCGAAACGCCTTGTGATCTTCAACCAATTCTGCGCTTCAATATAATTTCCAGGAGTAAGCGCTATAGCTTGTTTCCAATACTCCGCGGCTTGGTCGAACCAAGCCTCCGCAATTTCAGAATCTCCCTGCCGAATGGCCTGTTCTCCTCGGTCGGAATAGGCGAGTAAATTCCTTCCCTTAGAACCGTACTTGAGAGTTTCCTAACTCATACGGCTCGACAGTCAATTCTTTTGATGTCCCATTTTTTTTTCGAGTTAATCAAAAGAGGTTAATTACATGAGTTTCAAACTTGAAGTTTGATTTTATTAATTATTAATAATAATAATTAATAATATTAATAATAATAATCCGTTTTGTTTTATCTTTTCTATTAATTATTAATAATAATAATTAATAATATTAATAATAATAATCCGTTTTGTTTTATCTTTTCTCCCACCTTCAAAAGAATAAAGCGTAGGTGTTCTACTATCATTACAATTTTCTGAAAGGTAACTATCTCGGTTTCATATAGAAATTTCTATTTATATAGAATCTTTGAAAAAGACCTTCTCTCATAAGAAAGAAAAGGCTTACTATCTTTGGGATCTGATGCTACACCGCTGCTCAATACTTTAGGGGGTCGACTCCATTACATAAGTGGATTCCTAGCTTTTGTCTCATATTATGACATTAAGTAAGCAGTTCTTATTGTATCGGCAAAAATTTCGCTAATTGATCTTTACGGTGCTTCCTCTATCAATTAGATCCTTTATCCATAGAATAAAGTATCTAGGCATATTTCTTTTTTCATATTTCGATTTCTATGAAGTTTCTTTCTTTGCTACAGCTGATAAAAATCGTTGTTTTGGACGATGCCATATGTAGAAAGCCTATTTTTTTTTTTACTAGTAGATTTTTGATTTTGCTCTTTCTTTCCTTTTTCTTTCTATAGTGTAGATAGTCGCACGTAATGACAGATTACGGCCATATTATTAAAAGCTTGTGGTAAGAAAGGGTTTCGTTCTAATGCCCGAAAATAATATTCCAAAGCTTTTGTGTGTTCTCCATTACTTGTGTGAATAAGGCCTATATTATAGAGTATATAACTTCTATCATAGGGATCGATTTCTAGTCGCATAGCTTCATAATAATTCTGTAAAGCTTCCGCATAATTTCCTTCGGATTGAGCAGACATCCGTTACGGTCGTTATTCGATTCAAAGAATCTCCGTTCCAGAACCGTACGTGAGGTTTTCATCTCATACGGCTCCTCCCTTATGTGCATAATAAGCCTAATACATAGAATCAAAAAGGAGTGAAATATTCTCATTATGAACTGAGCGGGGCTAGTGTTTTTACAAGAAATCTCTAGCCAACCTTCCTGCAAAAGATCGTTTCTTAACATCCAAGATGTTGGTACTATATAAAAATAGAAAAATGTTACGTTAACTCCAACAATTTCTTTGTCCTCAACATCCCTTAATTTCTAGGAATTAGTCACTTCAACAGTCTTCGATGGTTATATGGGTATCCAAAGCACGAATGAGATGGATATTTGTTGTCCCAACCATTCTTCTTAGTCCCGATCCCAATAAGGAAAAGGGAAAATTTATAACAAAGTTTTCGTGTTGTTGATTCCTAAGCGTAGTGCTTCTTCCTCTATGCCGCCTAGTGGTACTAGTGGAGCAGGATTAACCTGCAATACATAACCCATAGCCATAGGTGTAACCTTTTCGCTCAATGCTAGAATCGACAATTGAAACATCTGAGGCTGCATTAATCGGGGATACACGACAATTGAAACATCTGAGGCTGCATTAATCGGGGATACACGACAGAAGGAATTTTTTTTTTAGAAACTTCACCTTCAATAAACGTAGAGTTTTTTTCAAATCTTTCTATCCCGGCTAATGTGTCTTTCTCCTAAGACTCGAAGCGGTAAATAAAAAAAAATCAAATCACACCATCTCTGTAATAAGTAAATGCCTCTTTTTCTCCTGAAGTTGTCGGAATTATTCGTAATAAGATATTGGCTACAATTGAAAAGGTCTTATCAATCAAATTTCCAGTTATCCGGGATCTAGGCATAGGTAGCAATCCATTTTAAAATTTCTTTTAATTACCTCTCGTGAGAAAAGATCCTACAAAAAAAGTAATTATACAGTACGAAATAACATAAAAACAGCCTTAACTCATAAAAAAAGATAGACCGAGTGTTCGAGTCGTTCCAATCCCGTGATTTTAGCCGGTATAGATATCAGAAAAAGACGGGAACGTCATCTTCGCAAACAGCAAACATAAATAGTAAATAGATATATATCTTTATTGTTTTTAAGAAAAAGTTTTTTTTAAGAAAAAGTTTTTCACAAAAACAAAAAAATAATTGCTTTATCCCCCAGCCCCGAAGGAAAGGTCTTTCTTTGATTAAATGATTAAAAGTTTTCTATTTTTCTATTCTATTTTTTATAGTTAGAATTAATTGTATGTACCGTACCTATCCAACATCTAATCTAATATATATGATACTAAATTATATATGATACTAAATACAGTTGGAATAATTACATCAATAGTTGCATTGACAGTTATCTTCATTCTCAAATCGGGATTGACTCGCGATTCACTCGCTTTCGGGGCCATAATCATTATCCTAATCATTATGTAGGAGAGATGGCCGAGTGGTTGAAGGCGTAGCATTGGAACTGCTATGTAGGCTTTTGTTTACCGAGGGTTCGAATCCCTCTCTTTCCGCACCTTCACCTAATTTATCAATGTTACTGAAATGCTATTGACCGCAATATATCAAATCACATAACAATGGATACCTTTATTCCAAGAGTTCGATCTTTCTTTGATATAGATTCTCTATTCCTAATTTCTGTGGAACAGAAAATACGAGTGGACAAGGAATGAAAATGCCCCTATCATTCTAGGATATATCAATGGGAGAAAAATCCCCCAAGCAAACCCATACCTTTGGTCTCTTTATTTAGGCGACAGGGGAGAAAATTGTTCGAACCCTTGTTATTTTAGTTAGGTTTAAGTCTGACGAGAATAATATTCTACAACTAACAATTCATTTATTTTCAAGCCAATCCATTTACTATCTATTATGTGATTGACCAATCCTTTATATTGGAATGGGTGAAGAGTCAAATGTTTTGGCAATTCCTCCTGGGGGAATGAATCAAGAGAATTTTGAATCATAACTCTAGATTTTTGTTCATCCTTCGCTGTAATAATATCTCGGGGTTTGCAGCGATAACTTGGTATATCTACTGTACGACCATTAACTAAAATATGTCTATGGTTAACTAATTGGCGGGCTCGAGGAATAGTTGACGCCATACCTAATCGAAAAAGGATGTTATCCAAACGCATTTCAAGTAATTGTAGTAAAACCTGACCTGTTGACCCTTTGGCTTTTGCGGCGATACGAACGTATTTAAGCAATTGTCGTTCTGTAAGACCATAATGAAAACGCAATTTTTGTTTTTCTTCTAAACGAATACGATATTGAGATTTTTTACCGGCGCGCGATTGATTTCTAAGATCGCTCCCGGCTCTAGGCCTTTTACTAGTTAGTCCCGGTAAAGCCCCCAGACGGCGTATTTTTTTGAAACGAGGCCCTCGGTAACGTGACATAAAGACTCCTTATTTTCTTTATTTTATTGAAATTTCATAAACCTAAATTAAAACTGAACTAAAGGATAAATATGATAAATGAGGCAAAATCTACTGAAGTATTATACTACAAAAAATACTGATATACTACAAATGAGATGGATTCTATCAATATCCGGACCTTATTGTATATACACAAAGAATGTATATAGAATATAGAAAAAAAAAAAAGCCAGCTATCGGAATCGAACCGATGACCATCGCATTACAAATGCGATGCTCTAACCTCTGAGCTAAGCGGGCTCACATAACAGAAATTGTACATGCACAGGAATTTAGTAAACTACTGGAACCTTAGCTATTCACTTTTCATTCGTAGTAATTCATAATTAAATTAAATGAATATAGAAAAATGAATTGAATATAAAAAAAAAAAAAGAAAAGAATTGACCGTTCGAGTATTCAAAATTGCACAAGAAAAATGATTCGAAGAAAAACATATAGAATAAATGTGGTATATATGCATCTATATTGAATTGCGGATACAGAAATGATAGAATGATTTCTGATTAGACCAAATAGGGGTCAAAAATAGATATGAAAGAGGCTAGACAAGAAATCAAATAAAATATTAAAATATAGAGGAAACACTTTTCTAGGAATATAGGAATCGGTATCTAATGACTTTAACAGTTCCAGTAGAATAGAAATGAAAGAAAAAAGGGAATGACATAATAACATAATAATAAGATCTGAATCTCAAAACACAAAACAAAGAGGGGATATGGCGAAATTGGTAGACGCTACGGACTTAATTGGATTGAGCCTTGGTATGGAAACTTACTAAGTGATAACTTTCAAATTCAGAGAAACCCCGGAAAAAAAAGGGGCAATCCTGAGCCAAATCCTATTTTTCGAAAACAAACAAAGGTTCATAAAGACAGAATAAGAATACAAAAGGTTCATAAAGACAGAATAAGAATACAAAAGGATAGGTGCAGAGACTCAATGGAAGTTGTTCTAACAAATAGAGTTGACTGCGTTGCATTAGTCAAGTAAAGGAATCCTTCTGTTAAAGTTAAAATTCCAGAAAAAAGAAAGTTAAAGTAAAGTATAACCCTATAAACATAATACATAGGCATACGTACTGAAATACTATCTCAAATGATTAATGACAACCGACTCGAAATACTATCTCAAATGATTAATGACAACCGACTCGAATCTGTATTTTATTCTATTTATATGAAAAATTAAATAATTAATAATTCAAATAATAATAAAAAAAAAAAAAATTGCTTTGATTTGAATCGATTCCAAGTTGACGAGAGGAAAAATTATATAATCAATTTGATTTGAATCGATTCCAAGTTGACGAGAGGATCGAATATTCATTGATCAGATCATTCACCCCAGAGTCTGCTGATTAATTGGACGAGAGTAAAGATAGAGTCCCATTCTACATGTCAATATCGACAACAAAGAAATTTATAGTAAAAGGAAAATCCGTCGACTTTATAAATCGTGAGGGTTCAAGTCCCTCTATCCCCAAAAAAGGGCCCGCTCGACTCCCTAATTGTTTATCTTATTCTCTCTTTTCGTTAACGGTTCAAAATTCGTTATCTTTCTCATTCATTCGATTTTTTCACAAATGTATCTGGACTGCATTTTTTTTTCTTTTCACAAGTCTTGTGATAGATAGGATAGACATCCAAACGAACTTCTTTGAGTAAAACAAGGAATCCCTTTTGAAAATTGGAATGATTAACAATGATAAGACTTTAGAATACCTTTTTGTCTTTTTTTTTTTAATTGACCAAGTCATTTAGTAAAATTAGGAAGACGGCGCGTCGGAAATGGTCGGGATAGCTCAGCAGGTAGAGCAGAGGACTGAAAATCCTCGTGTCACCAGTTCAAATCTGGTTCCTGACACATGATGAATTTGTCTAGAAGTATCTATTCTACAACTTAATTAAATTAATTGATATAGATGGTATAGATCGACATACATATTAATAATATAGACCATGATACATACTTATCTAGGTGTCTGGAGATATAGCCTTTTTAGATTTTTAGATGAGTAATTAAAGTATAAAAAAAAAGTATTAAGGGTATGTAAAAGAAAAAAGAATTCGACTATCTTTTATCTTTCCTCTTTTTTTTTTTTATTTGTCCATAAGGGTATGTAAAAGAAAAAAGAATTCGACTATCTTTTATCTTTCCTCTTTTTTTTTTTTATTTGTCCATAATGCGTGTCCTCTCGGTCAAAAAATGAATACTTGATATAGATTTAAAAGGGTAAATTAATTGCGTAAAATACTTAAAAGAAAAGTCTAGTCTAGAGAAGTTGAAGGGTGGGAATATACAAGATTCATCTCGGATACAGTATAAATAGAATCTGATCTCCTTTGATTTCTTTGTTTTTGTTTTTTCTTTCATATTCTATTTCTTTATTGACTTTATATAGCTCATCTAAGGGATGTGCGCAGTACAAAGTTCATGATGCAGAATTCGCTTAGTTCGTCCTATTAGCTCCGCTCGCCCGAAATAAATATCTTCAAAATTGGAGAATCCGACGAATCCCTAATTGTATTGTCTTTTTTTTTTTTTAGTCTATATATCCATAATAATATGAATGAGACTTCAATGACTCTCTGGATCTATAAGAGAACGAACAAATATTCCTTGAATATCTGGAATTGTAACACTGAAATGAGTTTCTTATTATTCAATGAGCATCTTGTATTTCATAAAAATTGGGAGCAATATAATCTTTACGTAAAGGCCACCCTATCCAACTTTCCGGCATTAAGATACGTTTCAGACGTGGATGATTATCATAAGAGATTCCCAACATATCATAAGATTCTCTTTCTTGAAAATCCGCACTTTTCCAAACCCAGAAAACAGATGGAATTCTAGGATTCTTCCTAGGAGCAAATACTTTTATACATACTTCTTCAGGTTGATCTAGAATACCATATTCTATTCTCGTAAGATGATATATACTAGCTAACAGCCCGCCCGGTGCTACATCATAGGCACATTGGGAACGCAGATAGTTGTAACCATATACATATAGAATGACAGCAATGGAATGCCAATCCTCGGGCTTTATTTGTAAAGTCTCTATTCCTTGGTAATCAAAGCCCAAAGATCTATGAACTAGCCCATGTTTGACCAGCCAAGCAGACAGAGGACCCCGCATATTTTTTTTTCTCTCCCCCATTTTTATTTGTATAAGTATTTCCTATTTCCGATGAAATTTAGGAAGATTGACTTGCCTTTTGTTATTCTGTACAAAGGAGTCCTTCCTCTAATTTACTAATTCAGGGGACGATAC